GTCCTATCCATTAGACAATGGACGCTTTTCATTCCAATTTTCCTATTTCTTGTTCGGAAAAATAGTTGAACCAATCCCGGGAATTCCTTATTCAAGTCAATGATGCATTACATTAATTATATTCATAAAATTTTTTATAAAATAATAAAAATCTCAAAATATTTAATTCTATTTTTTTCTTATTAATTTAATAAAAAAATAAAGTAAAAGCGGGTAGCGGGAATCGAACCCGCATCGTTAGCTTGGAAGGCTAGGGGTTATAGTCGACGTTGATTCATCATTTTTAACGTCTCTAATTCAAAACTGAACGTGAAACTTTGGTTTCATTCGGCTCCTTTATGGAAGATGTATAAATTCCTATATTAAGACATGAACGAAAAAAAAAAATTCCACCCATAACATCTATGTCAGCTTTTCTGTCTGAATGTATTCAGAACAACCCGCTTTCTAGACGATCCCTATAGAAAAGAGGGGGATTATATTATAACAACCTTTCTAGTTACTTCGTTCTCTATTTCTATGTGAGAGAATCCTTAGGAAAAGCATTTTGTTTCTACCGAGCTAAAACAATTTGTCGATGTCTCTAGTAAACCAAAGTCATTGTTTAATAGCCATTTTGCTTCAATTTCCGTAATACAAATTTAAAATTAAAGATTTAGTTACGATTAGAAAGCCACTTTCTATCTTTATCCATGGATCCTTTACTCATACTTATTCAATTAGAAGTATTGATCTAATTAAAAAAAAAAATTATGTTTCGTAATCTCATAATCCAATTTTTCAATTTTTAATTGATTCTTGGATACAAATCACGAGAATGTATATTCTTCCTCGAATTTTTCATTGAGAGGTAAAGGATTAAATCCTTTTAAGAAATAAAGTTTTTGGTCGGAATGAAATATTAATCAAACCGAAAGACCCCTTAACTATATAAAGGATTATAGAACGAATCACACTTTTACCACTAAACTATACCCGCTACAATCCGATTATTGTATATAAATGAACCTTTTGTCGAACAAGAAAATGGGTCGTAATAAAAAGTTAAAAGAGTAAAAAGAAAGGATAGGATCATAAAATAATCATGAAAATTAGAGCGTTTCCGTGTTGTATCAGAGAACCCAATGAGATTCGGAAAAGAGAATTCATTTAATTTCAATAACTAAAACTAAATAACAAGTGTTTTTTTGCCGGAGGTTTTTGACCTAGACGTCTCGACAAACTACTTAAGCCATAACATACATGAAAATGTATTGTGCAAGAATCCACAGCTCCCTTTTTGTTATTTATTTACTTTACTAAAATAAACGGAATAAAGAAAATAAAGAATAAATATAAAAAATTAAGATAAGAAACGACACTTTGATTCGATATCATTTGATTCTATATCATAGAAATCAAAAGAGTTTTTTTTTTTTCAATCATAATAACAAGCAAGTATTTTAGTTTTCAAATAAAAAAAATTATTTATGATTCGTTGGAACAATAAATGGCGGGCCCGGCCTGGTCAGTACTTAGCCGGGCCGTGGAACTAAAAAGCACTCTCGGATGAAAAAAAATATTATGAAGGGCTCTTTCAATCCTTATTTTTTATAATGTAACATAGTATTATCCTTTTTCAATTGGGAGGAGAGATGGCTGAGTGGACTAAAGCGTCGGATTGCTAATCCGTTGTACGAGTTTTTCGTACCGAGGGTTCGAATCCCTCTCTTTCCGTTTTTGTTGATGACTTGGTATTTTCTTTCGAATTTTTCGCGAGCTCTTTTTCTTTTTAATAGTTAAAAATGTGTAATAGATAAAATCCTACTAAGAACATTTTTAAATCAAGCAAGGAAAACAAAAACCTTATCTTTTATTCTTCACGTCCAGGATTACGTCCTGGATCATTAGACAGGAATCCGAAAATAAAGAGAGAAACAAAGAATATCACTACCGTGTAAACAAATAGTTTGAGAGTAAGCATTACATAATCTCCAAGATTTTTTTTAGTAAAAAAGAGAATAGATTCTCCGTTTTTATACCGCATACCCTACTCTTTTTTTTTTTATTTTGACACCAAGAAATAAAGTGGGGTGATCCAGATTTTTCGCGGTTGTACAATAATTTCAATATTTGAATTGAGGGTGTAAGACTTATCTGATCTTATCAATTCTTTTCTTTTAATTTTTTTTTTTCAATAAATCTTTAATTTAATAATGTCTAGACATTATTAAATTAAAGATATCATCGAAAACTTACAGCAGCTTGCCAAACAAAGGCTAAGAGAAAAAAAAACAGGGGTATTACTGGCATAACATCTACGATTGGATTTAAAAAAGCGTAGGCCTCGGGCAATTTGGCGACGAAAAAACTACTTGAATAAAGAGCAGAATTAAGACAGATACAGATCAAACTAAATATATTAAGCATAACAAACATTTTGTTCTTGAGGATAATTGTATTTTATTTATTTTGATTGAGTTATTAATAAATTGAGTTTTTTATTATTTTATATTTTATTTTATATATATTTTATTATTTTTTTTTTATTTTATTATTATAAATATGTTATTATTCATAGAAAAGAAAAATGAATAAAAAGAAAATAAGATAGACCAAAAAACTTTCTTTGATTTGAACTCACCCAATCAAAAATCCTTCAATTCTCAAATCAAAAGAGAATAGAATAAACCATACTTTCATACAATATCTTAATTGAATTATATGTAATGATCAATAAATTTATATGTAATGATCAATAAATTCTGTTTAATTCTACGTCTACATGTATAAAAATTCTAGTAATCTATTTTATAGATAATAGATATTTAGACTTGAGTTGACGAACAACCAGTACCAATATTAGTGTTTATTAGTGTCGACTAGAAATGGGGCGTGGCCAAGTGGTAAGGCAACGGGTTTTGGTCCCGCTATTCGGAGGTTCGAATCCTTCCGTCCCAGAACATACCTGACCCACGATCATTTTATTAATCTATAATAAAATTTATTAATCTATAATAAAAAATAAACTATAATAAAAAATAAACTATAATAAAAAATAAAATATATATCTATATCATAATCTATATCATAATAAAATATATTAAAATAAAGATTGTCTTTTCGACCAGTCTTCCGTTTAAGAGTCTAATATTGTTATAGAATGTGATTCTTATTTCTTTTTTTTTTTTTTTTTATTAATCATTGATGGTTTAATCCAATATGGATTTATCTTTCTCTTAATGATGATAAAAAGCGAATGGTACTTCCTGTAAAACCTTATGCAAATAATGATATAGGGTAGGAAACTATTCAATCAATTAAATCTTTTTAATGATTTCTTATGAGTTCTTGGTACTCTAAGAAGTGTGAAATTGTTGAATTTATACTATCACGTTACTTGAAGATAGAGATTCAAAATAACTGAAGATAGAGATTCAAAATAACTTGTTTATTCGTGTTTATTTATTCATGTTATGTTAGTTATAATGTTATAATTAAAAAAAAATTATAAACAATGGGATTAAATTGATTGAATTCTTGTTGAGACTTCGTCATACATTATCCATTCTTCATATAGAAGAAAAAAGTATAGATTATTATGTACCGACCGAACCGATGATTATTCACGATTCCATAATTGAATCAATTACATACTGGTTCCAAACTGAAGGAATGTTATGGTAAAACTTCGTTTAAAACGATGTGGCAGAAAGCAACGTGCGACTTGAAGGACATGATCAGCTGTGGATTCTTACATCCACCACTTTTTTATATTATATAGGAACGAAAGTGCTCTTGGCTCGACATCATTTGTTCTGTTCCACTGGAACCCTCATTTTTGAGAGTGTTGCCATGTAAATAGTACACGATGGAGCTCGAGTAGAACGTATTGATTAATTTCTCAAGGGCAAGAATCTAAGGTTAGTATCGATCAATAAATTGGAACAACTTCGTAAGTATATTTTAGATATATAAATCGAAAGGATCCAATTCGATAAAATTTAAAAGTTAATTTTGTTGGAATTGGTAAAACTCTTTTGATCAAATCAAAAGTAAAGTGTATTACGTAGGAATCAACCATTCATACGATTCTTTGATAGAAAGAAATCACAAAAAATGGTATGTTGCTGCCGTTTTGAAACGATTTTAAGATCACCGAAGTAATGTCTAAACCCAATGATTCAAGGCAAAGATAAAGATCCTGGAACAAGGAAATACCGTTTTCAATTGTCTCAACAACCAGAATTTAAGAATCAAAATAGATTCTAAAGGAGACAGACAAAAAGGGTTAGAGACCACTCAATAAATTTAATACTTAAAAGGTTTCTTTTGAGTTATTTGAGAGTTATTCAACTTGAGTTATGAGGATACAAATAATTTTTTTTGGGGGGGAGGGGAAGACTAAGAAAAAGTATTTAAACTAAAATCAATAATATAATGAATTTGATGATTTTATGGATCTATTTGATATTATGATTCTATACATAATTTAGAATTTTCTCGAGCCGTACGAGGAGAAAACTTCTTATACGTTTCTAGGGGGGGGGGAGTATTGTTCATCTATCCCAATGAGCCATTTATCGAATCGTTGCAATTGATGTTCGATCCCGACGAGAGGGAAGAGATCTTCGTAAAGTGGGTTTTTATGACCCGATAAAGAATCAAATCTATTTAAATGTTCCTGCTATTCTATATTTCCTTGAAAAAGGTGCTCAACCTACAGGAACTGTTCATGATATTTCAAAAAGGGCGGGGGTTTTTACGGAACTTCGCCCTAATCAACAAATAAAATTCAATTAATGAAATAAAAAAATGTGGATGATTTGTATATAGCCTTGTATAACCTTTTTGTTTCTTTGCTATTTCCTCTTTTGTTCTATTTATATCATACTAAATTTATTATTGTTACTATAAAAGAGTGTCTTTTATAACGACAAAAATCTATTTATATTTTATTGATATAAATTTTAGTGATATATAAAATAGATAGAAAAAGATTAAGTGAATAAATAAATGAAGTAATCGGGTCTATAAATATAAAATTTTTAGATTAATGTCAATGAGTTAAGGAACAAATAAAAAAACACAAAGGATTTCACTTGCTTATTTTAGTGAATAAACCTCATTTTTTTACTTAATTTTTTTTTCCACCAATATTGTATCAATGTTGTGTTGTATAGAAATATTATATATAGTGCCAATCCAACACAAGTCCTTAGTTTTTTTTTTTCTTATTTTTTCTTATAATTCTAATTGTCTAATTGATTGAAATTGGAATTGTTAGTTATATTTATAAATTGTTTTTTCTTTTGTATTCTTTTTTCAACATTCATATTGACAACAGTGTATCAAATAAATATAATCCGATCGTGGATAAAAGGATCCATTTATATCTCCGTCCCATAGCTTTTATTTCATTCAAATAATGGGTTCTTGTATTTTCTGTGATACAAGAAGTCTTTTTTTGATTAAGATTAAACTCAATAAAATCTATATATACTATAGAATTAATGGATGACATAAGAGACAAGGAGCTATTTTTAAATATTTTACTTTATCCCTATTTTTATCTGAGAATTTTTTCATAGGATCTGTTCATTTTTATTATGTTCAGAATCTAATCAATTAGAATTTTTTAAATTTGTGCTATTTTAATGTTTTGATTGGTTTGGATTGCGTTGTGCAATTCAATCTTTTTTTTAGTGAGATTCCGATTGTATCTACACATTCTAATTATTTTATTTGGGTTGCTAACTCAACGGTAGAGTACTCGGCTTTTAAGTGCGGCTAGCATCTTTTACACATTTGTATGAAGCAAAAGATTCGTCCATACCATCGGTAGAGTTTGTAAGACCACGACTGATCCTGAAAGGAATGAATGGAAAAAGCAGCATGTCGTATCAATGGATAATTCTAAGAATATTTCATTCTTACCGAATAGGTCCAAAACCTTATTTAAATTGTTTGAATTCTTGTCGTGTAATAAAAAAAATGAATTTGGTCGAGTGAATAAATGGGTAGAGCCCTACTACGGTTTCAATTATAGGGAAACAAAAAGTAATGAGCTTCTGTTCTTAATTTTTGAATGATTACCCGATCTAATTAGACGTTAAAAATATATTAGTGCTTAATACGGGAAAAACTTTTCCCATGAGTGGATTATAAATTTCTTATGAGTCCTAATTATTAGCTATTACCCATTATGGGGTAGAGATAAATGTGTAGAAGAAGGCAGTATATTGATAAAGATTTTTCAAAATCAAAAGAGCGATTGGATTGAAAAAATAAAGGACTTCTAACCATCTTGTTACCCTAGAATGAACATAAATCAATTAGATGGAAAAAGAGAGGCTAGAGAGTCTGTTGATGAGTCTTACTTGTTCCGAGGTATTTTCTTACTATAATACCTTGTTTTGACTGTATCGTACTATGTATCATTTGATAACCCAATAAATCACCTATTTCTTTTCTTGTTCACATTAAAAATGGAAGAATTTCAAGGATATTTAGAACTAGATAGATATCAGCAACATGACTTCCTATACCCACTTATCTTTCGGGAGTATATTTATGCACTTGCTCATGATCATGGTTTAAATGGATCTATTTTGTTGGATAATGTAGGTTATGACACTAAATATAGTTTACTAATTATAAAACGTTTAATTAGTCGAATGTATCAACAGAATCATTTGATAATTTCCGCTAATGATTCTAACCAAAAAAAATTTTTTGGGTACAACAAAAATTTGTATTCTCAAATGATGTCGGAGGGATTTGCAGTCATTGTGGAAATTCCGTTTTCCCTACGATTAGTATCTTCCTTAGAGGCGACAGAAATCGTAAAATCTTATAATTTACGATCAATTCATTCAATATTTCCTTTTTTAGAGGACAAATTCCCACATTTAAATTATGTATCAGATGTACTAATACCCTACCCCATTCATCTGGAAATCTTGGTTCAAACCCTTCGCTATTGGGTGAAAGATCCCTCTTCTTTACATTTATTACGACTCTTTCTTCACGAGTATTATAATTGGAATAGTCTTATTACTCCAAAAAAAATTATTTTTTCAAAAAGTAATCCACGATTATTCTTGCTCCTATATAATTCTCATGTATGTGAATACGAATCCATTTTACTTTTTCTTCGTAATCAATCTTCTCATTTACGATTAACCTCTTCTGGTATCTTTTTTGAGCGAATACATTTCTATGAAAAAAAAAAATATCCTGTAGAAGAAGTCTTCGTTAATGATTTTCCGGCCGCCAGCTTATGGTTCTTCAAGGATCCTTTTATGCATTATGTTAGATATCAAGGAAAATCTATTCTGTCTTCGAAGGATACCCCTCTTCTGATGAATAAGTGGAAATATTATCTTGTCAATTTATGGCAATGTCATTCTTATGTGTGGTCTCAACCAGGAAGGATTTATATAAACCAATTATCCAAGCATTCCCTTGATTTTTTGGGTTATTTTTCAAGTATGCGACCAAACTTTTCGGTGGTACGGG